TGAGCAGGCTTTTTATTTGGTAGGTAACATCGACGAAGCTACCGCGAAGGCTATGAACTTAGAAATGGAGAGCAAATCGAATAAATGACCTTAAATCTTTGTGTACTGACCCCTAATCGAATTGTTTGGGATTCCGAAGTGAAAGAAATCATTTTATCTACTAATAGTGGACAAATTGGCGTATTACCAAACCACGCTCCTATTGCTACAGCTGTAGATATAGGTATTTTAAGAATACGCCTTAACAACCAATGGCTAACGATGGCTCTGATGGGTGGTTTTGCTAGAATCGGTAATAATGAGATCACGATTTTAGTAAATGATGCAGAGAAGGGTAGTGACATTGATCCCCAAGAAGCTCAACAAACTCTTGAAAACGCGGAAACTAATTTGAAGAAAGCTGAAGGTAAGAGACAAACAATTGAGGCAAATCTAGCTCTCAGACGAGCTAGGACACGAGTAGAGGCTATCAATACAATTTCATAATTCGTTTGTGTACCCGACTAAGCAAAAGAGATTTTGTTTCTAAGTTCTTTTGAACTGCCAATTGAATACAATCAAATAGAATCCAGTGAAATTAAATTCTGATGCAAATGTCAATTAATTTAAGATATGAATATAAAAACTTATTAGATATCGTTGACTCTGCTATCTAATAAGTTCTACCTACTATTGGATTTGAACCAATGACTCCTGCCGTATGAAAGCAATACTCTAACCACTGAGTTAAGTAGGTCATATGACAAAGAGAAACAAACGGGACCCATCCCGTCGATGGATTATAAATGGAATATTATTTATAAGCAATATCAATCAAAAAGATCAAAGAGCTATGATGTTGGATCGTAGAATATTCATCTTGACAAGAAATTATCTAGATAATAAAATATGTATTACAAGCACAAGGGCTATAGCTCAGTTGGTAGAGCAACTCGTTTACACGTGCGCCAATGTTTTTCAGAGAAGTCCATCATGTAATCAAAAGATTTGATCTTCTTGAGAAATCAATGTCTTACTCCATGACTTTGAGGGAACAATAGCCTGACAAAAGGTTCGGTGCCTATTTAGTTATGCGCCAAAGAAACCGGGCCTTTGATTTGAGATATTGATAGGGTGAATATTCAGTTTAGTCAATGCTAGGCAGAATGAGCACAAGGACTTCAAAATAATCTCTTTTCATCCTATGAGCTTTAAGGTGTATAAAGTTGCATATTTTATGCTTTAAGCAGAGCCGATAGAGACTCTATTTAACTTAGGTTGATCAAGGCCATAGCAGACCTACGTCAAGATAACCCTTCTTTGAAACACTTTGGCAGTGCTCCTAGATCAGTAATGAATCAAAGGGCATGGAGCCATCTCCTTAATCTTTCTTTCAAAAAAAAATATGGCAGACTAGCTGATATTTCTATTAGTTAATGAAAGAGCCCAATGCAAAAAACTGCATGTTGGGTTTTTGAAACAGTTCGACTCATTTTGATAATAAAAAGTTTGATCTGTTTTACCGAGAAGGTCTACGGTTCGAGTCCGTATAGCCCTAAATGAAATAAAATGATACAAAAATTTTATAGTTGTCATTTCCGTATTCTTTTCTTGTTTGGAATTGTGGAGTGACTTGGTTTATCGGAAAAAAAATCTATTTCCATAAGTTCGCTCACGGAGATTATTTACAGCAGAGCATACAAATGAAAACAAAAACGCATGTCAATAGATCCAAGCAGTAGTCTTATAATTTCGGATAAACAAACTCATTTTTCTTCATTAATCTTTGTATTGGTAAATTAATTACCTATGAATTTTCCTGTGCACAATCGCGGAATTGGTGATACTTTTTTGTATATCTACCCAATTCTGATGGATTTTGGGAGTCAAAATCCTAATATGAGCCCGCTAAAAAAAAATTATAACTTTTCGTATAAACATTGTCAAATAGGCTTTTTGATTGGTATACCATACCTAGTAAAACAGAAAACAAGTAGGTTTCTCTTTTTGTATCCAATCAAAAAAGTGTACTATTCTATTTATTTCTATATAGATATACCATCACCAATACATTATAAACACTTAGATAGAAAATCCTAGGAATTTTACTACACATGATTACTTTCTTCTATTTTTTAGAGTAAGTATAACGGAAATAAGATTCCAGGCAATAAATCTTGAAATGAGACATGTACGATAGCAACCAAAGAAAACTAGATGGTTCGATTAAACCGAATTGTTGTTTTGACTAAACAGTGAGGGGTGACTTGAAAATTCCAATGTGAATCAACTAATCCTATATATTTTCCACATTCATAGGAGTACATCTATGTTTCTGCTTTATGAATATGATATTTTCTGGGCATTTCTAATAATATCAAGCGTTATTCCGATCATGGCATTTCTAATTTCCGGAGTTTTAGCTACGACTAGTAAAGGCCCGGAGAAACTTTCTAGTTATGAATCGGGTATAGAACCAATGGGCGATGCTTGGTTACAATTTCGAATCCGTTATTATATG